CTTTTTTCTGGTGAATATCCAACAATAGGTTCCATTGAATGAATAATGGATCCAGATCCCAAAAACAATAAAGCTTTAGAATAGGCATGAGTGATCAAATGGAATAAAGCCGCTCGATAAGAACCTATACCTAGAGCTAACATAATATAACCTAATTGAGACATTGTAGAATAAGCTAAACTTCTTTTAATGTCTCTTTGAGCAAGAGAAAAAGTAGCTCCTAATAGTACTGTTATTACACCTATTAAAGAAATGAAATTCATTATATAAGGTATGTCTATGAAAAGAGGAATAAGCCGAGCTACAAGAAAAATTCCTGCTGCTACCATAGTAGCGGCGTGTATAAGGGCCGAGATAGGAGTAGGTCCTTCCATGGCATCAGGTAACCATACGTGGAGGGGGAATTGTGCAGATTTAGCAACTGCACCGACAAATAATAAAGAGGCACACAAAGTAGCAAATAAGGAGCTGACCCCATTATTATGGATCAAGTTATTAGCTATTTCGAACAAATCCCGAAATTCCAAACTACCTGTTATCCAATAAAGACCCAAGATTCCTAATAATAAACCAAAATCTCCTACACGATTAGTTACAAAAGCTTTTTGACAAGCACTTGCGACAATCGGTCGTGTGAACCAAAACCCTATTAATAAATAGGAACACATTCCCACTAGTTCCCAAAAAATATGAATTTGTATCAAATTAGAACTAGTAACTAATCCCAACATGGAAGTATTGAAAAAACTCATATAAGCAAAAAATCTCAAATATCCTTGGTCGTGAGACATATAATTGTCACTATAAATAAGAATTATGACTCCAACAGTAGTAATTAGTATTGACATAATAGAAGTAAGTGGATCGATCAAATATCCAAACTCTAAGGAAAAATCAATATCTATGGTCCAAGACCATAGATATTGATAAATAAAACTTCCATTTATTTGTTGAATAGACAGATTGGCCGAAAATCCCATAGCTATACTTAACAGAAAAATACTAAGAAAAGCCCATATACGACGAATATTTTTTGTTGCTGTCGGAATAAGTATAAGTCCAAATCCTATTGACATAGTAACTGTAAGTGGAAGAAAAGGTATTATCCATGCATATTGATATGTATGTTCCATAAGAAAACAAACAAATTGAGATTTTTTTTTTATAATTAATAATTGTTTCCGATTCACCAACTCTTATCTCTTTCGAAAAGAACAATAAACAATAATAATGAAAAATATATAATATGTATTAATAATAAAATATAATATTTAAAATATAATATATATATATATATTATTTGTTATTTTATGTTAAATGCGAAATTATGTTAAATGTTGAAAGTGAAAAAAAAAAACTATTATTCACAGAATAAAGTATAGATAATGATTAAAAAAAACGATCTATTCCGAACAATACATGTCTTTCACATACAACGATAAATAAAAATGAGTAACCCTTTTTTGAATGGCAGTTCCCAAAAAATGTATTTCTATGTCAAAAAAACATATTCGTAGGAATATTTGGAAGAAAAAAGGATATTTAACTGCAGTAAAAGCTTTTTCTTTAGCGAAATCGGTTTCCACCGGACATTCAAAAAGTTTTTTTGTGCGACAAACAAATAATAAAGTCTTGGGATAATCGGAATTGACATAGCCCGAAGAACTGAAAATTTTTTAAGATGAACCATTCACATTAATTAATGTATTGAACTACTCAATATTAGTTATAACTGGCTATGGTATGTAGAATAAGAGTTTTCTGTATATTGGGTTCTTATTAAGAATAGTATTTTTCCCTATCCATTAACCTTTCACAATAGAAAATCTTAATCCTATTTTTCTATTGTGAATAGTACAATTGCCATAGAAATTTAAACTCTTTTTTTTTATATGCCTAGCCTAAAACTTAATTGGTTTGGTAAATGTTACCTTATTTATATTATATACATATACACAATGAAGAGTATTAATACTTAATGATACTAAAGTATCGGAATCGTTAGAAAAATTCCAAATGGATTTAGTGATGAAATTGTAATACATATGAGATCTTAGTTATTTGATTTTTTTTATTGAAAAAAAAAATCAATCTTTTTCATTTTGAATCCGATGAAATCGGATTCAAAATGAAAAACAAATCATCAAAAAAAAAATAGAAAGAAAAAGGACAATTCTGAATTCTATACCTCGACTGAGGGCAAAACTATCGAAATTTCAACTGTATTGGGGAACTTAGTTTATAGTACGTAAAAGTTGATTGTTAAAACTGAACCTAGGACGATACTAACTAAGGATTATTTTATTGAATGAAGATTCAAATATGAATTTAAACGAGTCTTTTTTCATCGATTCTAATGTTTCCTAGACTATATTGAATCCTTGATTCTTGACGATTCAACATGAATTGAATATTATTATTTCAAGTAAGCCGCCATGGTGAAATCGGTAGACACGCTGCTCTTAGGAAGCAGTGCTAGAGCATCTCGGTTCGAGTCCGAGTGGCGGCATCCTCTAAAAGAGACACAATGTATCCTATAATGTATTCAATTTCCGATTTCAATTCTGTAATGGGACACTTTTTTTATGATATTTGTGACTTTAGAACATATATTAACTCATATCTCTTTTTCGATCATTTCAATTGTGATTACGATTCATTTCATGAACTTATTAGTCTATGAAATCGTAGGATTACGTGATTCATCGGAAAAAGGGATGATAGCCACCTTTTTCTCTATAACAGGATTATTAATTTCTCGTTGGATTTCTTCGGGACATTTTCCGTTAAGTAATTTATACGAGTCATTAATCTTCCTTTCATGTAGTTTATTTATTATTCATATAATTTCCAAGAAATTGAACCATAAAAATGATTTAAGCATAATAACTACCCCAAGTACTATTTTTACTCAAGGCTTCGCTACGTCGGGTCTTTCAACTGAAATGCATCAATCCGCAATATTAGTACCCGCTCTACAATCTCAGTGGTTAATGATGCACGTAAGTATGATGTTATTGAGCTATGCAGCTCTTTTATGCGGATCGTTATTATCAATTGCTCTTCTAATCATTACATTTCGAAACAACATCAATTTTTTTTGTAAAAGCAATAATTTCTTAATTAGATCATTTTTCTTTGGTGAGATTAAATACTTGAATGAAAAAAGAAGAAGGGTTTTTAAAAACCCTTCTTTTCTTTCATTTCAAAATTATTACAAATATCAATTGACTCAACGTTTGGATTATTGGAGTTATCGTATGATTAGTTTAGGGTTTACCTTTTTAACCATAGGCATTCTTTGTGGAGCAGTATGGGCCAATGAAGCATGGGGATCTTATTGGAGTTGGGACCCGAAGGAAACTTGGGCATTTATTACTTGGACCATATTCGCGATTTATTCACATACTAGAACAAATCAAAGTTTACAAGGTACGAATTCGGCACTTATAGCTTCTATAGGATTTTTTATAATTTGGATATGCTATTTTGGGGTCAATCTATTAGGAATAGGTTTACATAGTTATGGTTCATTCACATTAACATCTAATTGAATAAGCTACATGAAAAATACATAAGAATATCGTCCCATATATAACGAAAGTTTGCTTGTTCGAGTTTTTGTTTTGACAACCTGTCAAAACAAAAACTCGAAATGCATCTCATTACAATTCTAATTCACTTTCTTTTTTGCATTGTACAGCGAACGATTTAAAAAAAAAATCTTAAAATTAAAGAATTATAAGACCCTTTGTCTCATTAATGAAACACTATCTATAAAAGTAATTAGATAGGATAGCTTGTACCCTGTCAACTGATAACGAGAGAACGAAATCAGGATAAATACCAATCCCTATTATGGGTAGAAAGATACAAATTGAAACAAATAGTTCTCGTGGTCCAGAATCAAAAAAATTAGAGTGTGGAACATTGAATAGCTTGTATCCATAGAACATCTGACGTGACATAGATAATAAATAAATAGGAGTTAATATCACTCCAATTGCCATTACAAAAGTTATTAGTATTTTTGGCATTAAAAGATATTTTGGACTAGTAATTATTCCAAAAAATACTACCGATTCCGCAACAAAACCACTCATTCCTGGCAATGCAAGAGAAGCCATCGAGAAACTACTGAACATGGTAAATATTTTTGGCATTGGGATGGATATCCCTCCCATTTCGTCGAGATAAACAAGACGTGTTCTATCACAACTCGTTCCTGCCAAGAAAAAAAGTGCAGCACCAATAAATCCATGAGAGAGTATTTGTAAAATGGCTCCATTGAGTCCCATGTCGGTTATAGAACCAATTCCTATAATTGTAAAACCCATGTGAGATACAGAAGAATAGGCTATTCTCTTTTTAAAATTGCGTTGACCGAGAGAAATTAAAGCTGCATAGATTATTTGCATCGCTCCAACTATTACCAACCAGGGAGAAAATATAGAATGAGCGTGGGGTAATAATTCCATATTGATCCGAATCAATCCATATGCTCCCATTTTTAATAAGATTCCAGCTAGAAGCATACATGTACTGTAATGTGCTTCTCCATGGGTATTTGGTAACCATGTATGCAGGGGTATAATCGGCGATTTGACAGCATAAGCAATAAAGAAACCAAAATATAATATTATTTCCAATGCCACAGGATATGATTGATTAGCTAATCTTTCAAAATCTAATGTTGGTTCATTGGAACCATATAAACCCATACCTAGAACTCCTATTAAGAGAAAAATAGAACCCCCTGCTGTGTACAAAATAAACTTTGTAGCCGAGTAGAGACGTTTTTTTCCTCCCCACATAGATAAAAGTAAGTAAACAGGAATTAATTCTAACTCCCACATGATGAAAAAAAGTAAAAGGTCTCGAGAAGAAAATGATCCTATTTGACCGCTGTACATTGCTAACATCAGGAAATAGAACAATCGCGAATTTCGCGTAACTGGCCAAGCTGCTAAAGTAGCTAAAGTAGTGATAAATCCTGTCAGTAAAATGGGTCCTATGGAAAGTCCATCGATTCCCAGTCTCCAGTGAAAATCCAAAATATCTATCCATTTATAATCTTCTTCCAATTGGATTAATGGATCGTCCAATTTGAAATGATAACAGAATGCATAGGTTGTTAGAAGGAGTTCTAATAAGCATATACAAATGGTATACCATCTAAACATCTTATTTCCTCTATGAGGAAAAAAGAAAATTGAGGAACCCGCGAATATCGGCAAAACTACAAGTATTGTTAACCAAGGAAAATAACTCGTGATAAAGACAAGATATGTTTTGACCAGAAAAACCCGTGCTCGAAATAATAAATTTTATCGAGTACGGGCTTTTGTCGGTAAAGAGGAATCAAATGATTCAAGTGGAGTTTTTTGTAATGTATCAATAAGATAGACCCATGCTGCGAGTTGTTTCATGCCATAAATAAACACGGACACTCAAAAAATCTGTTGGGCAGGCGGATTCACATCTCTTACAACCTACACAGTCCTCGGTTCTTGGTGCGGAAGCAATTTGCTTAGCTTTACATCCGTCCCAAGGTATCATTTCCAATACATCTGTGGGGCAGGCTCGTACACATTGAGTACACCCTATACATGTATCATAAATTTTTACTGAATGTGACATTGGATCTATAAATTCCAGCTTTGAGCATAAAAAATTTTCGATCTGGTAAAATCAAATTAGTAGTAAATGAATCATACATTTATATTGTAGACACCAGACGAAGCAGTGGTTTATCAAAATTTTAAGAATCAATATATTTCTAAACCTGTTCATGAGAAAAGTCCAAGAGACTTTGATTTCTCTTTCAACAACCATGATCATGCGAGTTGCACATGTGAATTCAAATTGAGCAACAAATGAAATTGGTCAATATTGAAATATTAATTCAAAGTATTTATTCAATATAAAAATATTTATTATTCAATAGTAAATTAATTCAATTCAATAGTAAATTAATTCAATACTAAATATATATATATTTATTTTATATATTTATAATAATATTTATATATTTATTATAATATATATATTTATTATATTATAATAATAATAAATAATATATAATAATAATAAATATTTATTATTTTTATAATTATAATATAATAATAATAATCAAAATTATAATCAAAAAAAAAAAAAATTAAATTAAAATAATATAATAAAATAATAATTAAATTATAATATATAATATCTAATAGATTAATATTCTATGTGATATTATGTATCTTATGATCATAACTAATTATTCAACAAATTCGATTGATTGATACGAGTTGATTTTCTGTTACGATGGATTGATGAAACAATAGCTAGCCCAATAGCTGCTTCAGCAGCCGCAACAGCTATAACAAAGATTGAGAAAATGTCGCCTTTTAATTGGCGACTATCAAATATATCTGAAAATGTTACGAGATTGATATTAACCGAATTGAGTATAAGCTCAAGACACATAAGTGCTCTAACCATCTTTCGACTTGTGATCAATCCATAGATACCGATAGAGAATAAATAGACACTCAAAAAAAGTACATGCTCGAACATCATTGACTAACTCCTTATCAATCTTGATTTATTTCAATATGAACAACAATTCAACCGATTCGATTGATTAGAATAGAACGATTACAGAATAAAAGAAGGTATTGGCAATAGATAGGTTTAATTAAAAACCTTATAAAAACCTTAAACCTTTCCATTTATTTTATTTATTTAGTTATTTATTTAGAATGAAATTCTAAGTATTTATTATTGACGAGCCATAGTAATTGCACCTATCAAGGAAACTAAAAGAATTATGGAAATGAGTTCAAACGGAAGATAAAAATCTGTTGATAAATGAATACCAATTTGTTGAATGTTATTTATTAGGTCCTGTTCCATAATCTGGCTTGATCTTGTAGTCCAAAAAATTCCGTACCATGACGTATCTGGGATAATAGTAATTAGTGAAAAAAGAATACTTGTACAAACCAGTGAAGTGACCCCATCTCCAATGGTCCAAAAATGGGAATCATTGGAATATTCTGAACCATTCATGAACATTACAGCAAATATGATTAAGACATTTATAGCTCCAACATAAATAAGGAGCTGTGCGGCAGCTACAAAATAGGAATTCGATAGAATATAGAATAAGGATATACAAACAAGAACCAATCCCAACGAAAAGGCAGAAAAAATGGGATTGGTAAGTAATACTACTCCCAGACCTCCTAATACAAGAACTGATCCAAAAAATACTACAAGAATATCATGTATTGGTCCAGGTAAATCCATTATTAAAATAATAAATTAATAAATAAGTCGAAATATTTCATGACCTTACTGAATGGTCCAGGAAAGGAAAAGGGGTTGTCCCATTTTTTTCTTGTATATGATACATTCCTAATTGAATTCAAACTTTTTTTATATGGATTAATGTAGATATAGATAAAATTATCGAGAAAAGAGTAATGGGGATTGTATATTTCGAAATCATCACGAAAAATATATTCTCAGTTTAAATCAAAGAATAATTCTCAACAATCAATAATTATTAATTATTATTTGTAGTTACTGACCAAACAAAATAAAAAAAGCTTGGGTCTTTTATATCAAAACAAAATCTTAGTAATTGGTAATCGTTCTTGAATCAAAGGGTTTATCTTTGTCTATTTTGATTTGAGTCGAATTCATAACTGTTTGAATTGTGTAATCTCCAATTATTGACATTGGTAACCGACCCAAAGCAATTTGATTATAATTCAATTCGTGACGATCAGAAGTAGAAAGTTCATATTCTTCAGTCATTGATAAACAGTTTGTTGGACAATACTCGACACAATTACCACAAAATATACAGACCCCAAAATCAATACTATAATTAAGCAATTGTTTTTTTTTAATATCTCTTTCAAATCTCCAATCAACAACGGGTAGATCTATCGGGCATACACGAACACATACTTCACAAGCAATACATTTATCAAATTCAAAGTGGATTCGACCACGGAAACGCTCCGATGTGATCGATTTTTCATAAGGATATTGAATAGTTATAGGTAAACGATTTGTGTGGGATAAGGTAATTACGAAACTTTGACCAATATACCTTGCAGCTCGTATTGTTTGTTGACTATAATTCATGAACCCAGTCACCATGGAGAACATATTGTAAATATCCAGGAATAAATTGATGTTTCTTTCTCTTGTTTGAAAGAGGTTATGAATCTGGAATATCGTTATCGTATTTTCTTATTTATAGTGAAACAAGTTGGGAAGAAGTTGTCAATAATAGATTACCTAAAGAAATAGGTAAAAGAAATTTCCATCCAAGATTTAATAGCTGGTCCATTCTTATCCTAGGCAAAGTCCACCTTGTTGTGATAGGAATGAACAGAAACAAATAAGCTTTAGCTAATGTAATAAAGATACCAATTGTAATTCCAAAAATTCCGGCCATTTTATTTATTCCGAAAAGTTCAGGAATAGATATGTACGGAATAGAAAAATTCCACCCACCTAAGTAAAGAACTGTTACAAATAATGAAGAAAGTAATAGATTTAGGTAAGAAGCAATATAAAATAAACCGAATTTGATACCTGAATATTCGGTTTGATAACCTGCTACTAATTCCTCCTCTGCTTCCGGTAAATCAAATGGCAATCTCTCACATTCGGCTAGAGAAGAAATTAGAAAAACAATAAACCCTATAGGTTGACGCCACAGATTCCACCCCCAAAAACCATATTTTGACTGTGCTTCAACTATATCAACTGTACTTGAACTATTAGATAATCATAGTCGATAATAACATCACTGTTCCCATCGCTATTACAAAACCGTACATGAAACTTCAGCTTCATACGGCTCCTCTATGGCCACAAATAAATGTAAGGAACGGTTCGGCATTTTCACCCGGATAGATCGAATAAAGATACATCAGAGAGTCCCAAATTAGACCAATGGAATTCTGTCTGCTAGAATAAGAAAAAAAGTGCTTCCGAATTGATCTCATCCTTATAATGATAATGATAATTTTTCTTTGTTCGGTAATAACTTAATCTTTCAATAAAATATTCGTTATCAATATATATATATATATATATAGGCATTAGTTCATGAATAATGATAAGAATTCCGTATGTATGAATACGGATATAGGAAAGAAAGAATAAATAAAGATCTTTTTTTTTATAAAAATTTTTATTCATTCATTCGATTATTGCATTCCATTTCTTTTGTTCCTGTTCTTCTGTCTCAGAAGAAGGTATTTAGAAAAAAAAAAAAATAAAGGATTAATTCGTTCTTGATAGTCATTTCTTTAATCAGTGAATAGGAGCATACTCGAGATCGGAATCGTAGGGAGATACTTCTTGATCATTTCTACCAACTTAAAGCCCTTATTATGATTCGTTTTATGCAGAAATATCTCTTTTTTTGATACCTTACATTATCCCCATTACTAATCCTTTGTGTACCTTGGTGTTCCTAACTGTCCACCGATTTTTGATTGATCCCCGGTATGTTAATACATACAAGGCAGTAGTGGAAACTCCATACAGTTGATCTTTTGCACCCGCTTCAAGATATGATGACTAATCAAAGAATCTCAATCTTGGGGTAAACAGCTTACGCTGCTTATGTTTACTTTAATTTCATTCTTGTACATAGGGAATGAGATTTTCTCTTCTTACTGCAAAATTATAAGCTGTTTTGTTTCACTCATATAACTATCTGGTTTAACTCATCGATGAATAAAAAAAAATATCTATTCAATACATTCAACCTCTTTTCTTTATTTATTTCTAGGAAAGAGGTAAAAGTTCATATTCCAACGAATCACACGTAGAGATATTGATAACACACATAGAGTTAATGGTATTTCATAACTAATAGATTGAGCAGCAGCTCGTAGACCACCTGAAAAAGAATATTTATTATTCGATCCATATCCTGACATAAGAAGCCCAATAGGGGCAATACTTGAAATGGTGATCCATAAAAAAACACCTATACTGAGATCACCTAAAACAAGGCGGTATCCAAAAGGAATTACTAAATAACTTAGTAGAATTGATATGACCGCTATAGACGGTCCGACACTAAACAAACGAATATCTCCTCTAGATGGGAGTAGGTCCTCCTTAAAAAGTAATTTAGTCCCATCCGCTAGAGCTTGAAGAATTCCCAACGGACCAGCATATTCAGGCCCAATACGTTGTTGTATCGTTGCAGATATTTCTCTTTCTAACCACACAATTACTAGTACCCCTATTATGATTCCAAATATAAGGGTAAAAATGGATACAAACATCCATATAAGTCCATAGATTTCTTTTATGGATTCCGATGTAGAAAAAGAATTGATAGCTTGTACTTCTGTCGTATCAATTATCATTTCAACGATCAACTTCTCCCATAATGATATCTATACTACCTAGTATCGTCATGATATCAGCCAATTTCATTCTTTTAACTAGCTGAGGAAGAATTTGCAAATTGATGAAACCGGGTGGACGAATTTTCCATCTCCAGGGGAAAATGCTATTATCCCCTATCAAATAAATTCCTAATTCTCCTTTTGGGGCTTCTACTCTGACATAAAGTTCTTGTTTCGACAATTCAAAATTGGGTGAAGGTTTTTTACTAATAAATCTATATTCAAAATCATTCCATTCGGAATTTTTTGCTCTATCAAAGCGTCGGACTTCTAAATTTTCATAGGGACCTCCAGGAATTCCTTCTAGAGCCTGTTGAATAATTTTTATGGATTCCCCCATTTCACCTATTCGTACTAAATAACGAGCTAATGAATCTCCTTCTTTTTGCCATTGGACTTCCCAATCGAATTCATTGTAACATTCATAATGATCAACTTTACGAAGATCCCATTGGATTCCAGAAGCTCGTAACATCGGTCCTGATAAACCCCAATTTATTGCTTCCTCTCCACCAATAATGCCCACTCTTTCAACTCGTTCCAAAAAAATGGGATTCCGTGTAATAAGTTTTTGATATTCAACAACTCCTGTTAAAAAATAATCGCAGAAATCAAAACATTTATCTATCCAGCCATGAGGTAGATCAGCAGCTACTCCTCCGATGCGGAAATAATTATGCATCATTCGCATACCTGTGGCGGCTTCGAATAGGTCATATAACAATTCTCTCTCTCTGAAAATATAGAAAAAAGGAGTCTGTGCACCTATATCCGCCATAAAAGGTCCAAGCCATAACAAATGAGAAGCTATACGGCTCAGCTCCAGCATAATTACTCTGATATAACTGGCTCTCTGAGGTACTTGAACATTTTCCAATTGTTCTGGTGCATTTACCGTTATTGCCTCCGTGAACATAGTAGCTAAATAATCCCAACGTGTTACATAAGGAAGATATTGTATAATTGTTCGGTTTTCTGCTATTTTTTCCATTCCTCTGTGTAAATATCCCAATATGGGTTCACAATCAATAACATCTTCACCATCGAGAGTAACGATCAGTCGAAGAACACCATGCATTGATGGGTGGTGAGGGCCCATATTGACTATCATGAGATCTTTTCTTGTAGCCGGTATAGTCATATTTTTTCTTCCTTAATTCATTATTCCACGAATTCCTCAAAACGAGGTTCATCAAAATGAAAAATCTAATAAAATAACTATTAAAAAAAAAATTCAAACGATAAAATTAACGAGTTTTTGGTTCCCGAATATCCAACTGATCCATTAATTTCTTATAACGGACTCTATTTTTCTTTGACAAATAAGCCAGGAGCCGTTGACGTTTTCCCAGAATTATTCGTAGACCTCTTTGGGATAAAAAATCTCTTTTGTGCAATTCCAAATGTGAAGTAAGTCTACGTATCTTACTGGTGAAACTTAATACTTGAAATTCAACAGAACCTTTGTTTTCTTCTTTTTCTTCTTGTGAAATAACTGAGATGAATGAATTTTTGATCATAAAAAAATTTTCGATCTTTTTTTCTTTCCCATGGATTTATTTTACTTTACCGAATCGATCAGGAAAAATAAAAATAATAATCTTTATGCCAGTTATTTTAATCTAGTACACACAAAAATTTGGATTTTTTCCTATTTTTTTCTATTCTATCCAAATCAAATTGAAAATTTGATTTGGATAGAATAGAAAAGAAAGAGAAAATACATTTCTACATTCAAGGATTCTGCCGATTTCGTCCTAGATTCAATTGAGTTGATACGCCATTAAATCCGTGTCATGTACCAGAATGTAATACAGCGTATATGTATATCTTTCGGCTTTCATTTACCGAAAAATATCACAGATATATAGGAAATATACTATTAACAAATTCTGAATCGTGGATACATATATATTCTTAACATACTGAAACGGCTGCCATTATTGGTATTAAACCAATAGCGATTCATACAAGCTAAATCTTCTAATCGGTAATTGGGCCAAAGAAACAATTTGTATTTAATGAATTTATTTGTATCTGTATTAGTATTAAAATGCTTGTCCTCATTCAAAAATTTTCCAGAGTTTCTTATGTTGCTTTCATTGCAAAATACTAGATTTCTATCCACTAAATTCCAATTACGAGAATTAAAACAAATTAGAATTCTCAATTCTCTACGACGTCTAGGAGATAGAATATTTTCAGGAACAAAGAAATCATAATTACTTTTGTCTCCATTCACAAGTATATTGCTGTGCCTTGCAACGGATTTATCAAAATTCTTCTTATCAACATATCTTTTTTTTATACATTTTCTGTTAGTTTGGTGCTTCATTTTATCGATCAATGAAATACCTAGGGTTTGATATATAATAAATTTTCCATTCCTTTTTATAGATAAACGGATCGGTTCGACAATCAATACTCCCCTTTTTATCAATTCTGTAATAGCTAGATCTTTGTGAGTTAGCAGTTCATTCAGACGTATCTCTCCTCTTTGAATCGCGAATATAGTCATTTCCCTTGGATTTATCAGTCTAAGTAGGTGACAATATACCTTGAAATTATTGATCATATTTTGATTCAAGAAGTCATCCCATCTTAATTGAAAAAGGAAATATTTATTCAGGAATAATTCTAGTTCTGCTTCCTTCTTTTTCTTGGATTGTTTTTTCTTTTTACCTTTTTTAATGTCTAATCTCGCGTAATTGTCTTCAACTCCAAGATTTTCTTGTTCCTGTTGTTCGTTTTTTTCTTGGTTGAAATTTTCTAATTTAAGATATTCTTTTTGATTAGGTAATATCTGAAGATTTATTTTTTTATTTTTACTAATATTTTCATAGAAATAAAAATTAAAAAGAAGAAATTTGATTGGTATGATCCATGGTTTAATCCTATATGCATCAAAGAGTGGCACAAATTCTGGGAACAACTGGGGTTCTAGATTTGATTTTGATATGGTACGATAAACCTTTTCTTGATTCATTCCCATCCAATCAAAAAAAACACTTTTTTGATTGGATGGTTTAATTCCTTGATGAATTGTAAGAGAAAAAATATCTTTTTTTTTCCATTTTTTGAGAATTTTGTTTTCAGTCTTAGTATTTTTCTCCATTTTGGTGCTGATATGTGTATTGGTCCAGGTCTCAATGTCGATATTTTTTCTAAGACAAATAGGGAGAATTCTACAATCAAAATATTTTCTATCCAGATTTTTATGTGTAGCAATAATATATTCCTTTTCTAGATAATTACTAATAGGTATACTTACCAATACATAAAATGATTCGGGTTTCAGTGTATTGAAATTGTATGGAATTTCTTGGTCTCCTTTTACTTGTAATGTTGATTCATAAATATATGAGTCCTTCCTATTCCCATAATTCATATATTTATGTGATAAAAGAGAATATCTGTAGTGTTTTTTAAATTTTGCTTTTTGACTCGTCAATGAATCCACTGCCATCGCATAGTAATTTTGCTTCATGTAATGAATTAATTGGTCTTTTTCTTTTTTATGTGAATCAAATTTCATTGAGTTTTTATTTTGAATCATAGAGCATTGGTTGATTCTATTTCGCCATTTTTGAGGTACTAATCGAGACCATTTTGTCTGAGATAAATTGTATTGATAATGGCCCTTTAACCAGTTTTTCCATTCATTTTTTCCAGACTTATAAATTTTCTTTTGCTTTGATTTGGAATCAAATATTCCTCGTGTCATACAATAATCCTTGATTTTATCCTTAATAAAAGAATGGGTCCTGGTATATTGAAGTACAGATCTCAAGTGATACTTGTTAAGTAATTGGGTTTGTGATAATTTGTAAAATACATATGCTTGGGACAAGTAGGATAAATCATAATTATAATAATAATAAATATTTGAATAATAATAAATATTTGAATTATTATTACTGATATTAGTATTAGAAAACGATTTTTTTATAGTCGAAATAAAGTTCATTGTATTTTGATCTGTTTCATCAATTCCTTTTCGATTTGTTTCATCGTTGTAAATCGATTTTGTGATAATTTTTTTTATTGATTCAAGGAAAAGTTGTGCATTGATCCTAAAAATAGTAATCATACGCAGAAAGATATCTATGTATATTTTTTCAATGAATGATTTCATAAAATAATTTAATTTACGTATAAATCGGATCTTTTTTCTTTTAAATATCTGCAAAATATGTTTCTGTGATTTCGATTTTTTATCATCACAAGTTAGAACTATTTTTTTCTTGTCTTTTGTGATTCGTTCTAGTTCTATTTGATTCCTGATTGTGACTGTTCTATCAGCAAGATCCTTTATTTTTTTTTCTATGAGTGAGTAATTTGCCCAATTCATGGATCGAATTCGAATGGTTGATTCGCGAATAATCTTATTATTTATTTTAGAATCTCTTACATTTTCATTCGGTTTATATACTTTTACCTTCCTCGATTCAAATAAGAAAATGGGGTTTACTTTTTCCTTCATTTTTTGTTTTATAACTAGAACTATTTCGATAACCCATTTTTTTTTTTCTTTAAAAACTTTTGGAAGGAAAAAAGAATTCTTTTTTCCTTTTCTAATTTTTTTTAGGAGTTCTTTATAAATGGGTTCAAAAAAAGAAGGTCGTTTTCGGGGAGAACCAAAAGGAACTTTTACTTCTATTCCCAAAACTGTTAAATAAGAAAAATCCGCTTTTTTTCTTTTTTTTTTCATTGGATCTCTATGATGAGATCGTATTTTAGATCTTCGCCAAGGTTTAAGATAGAAAGGAAATAGAATCTTTATCTGAATACCCTCTGTTAACCAATTTTGGGGAAATTCTCCTTCCGATAATTGAACACCATTATAGGTGCATTTAACATGTCTTTCTCTCTCACATTCCTTAAAATCCTCATCCCACTCGGGCAATTGGTGTAATAACACAAGGCCAATATTTTTCGCTATTATCAATGAAGGCAATACAATGTGTTTTCTAAGAAAAGACTGGGTTATTAACATTGAACCTCTTATTGCTTGACCAAATATAATGTTATCCCAAATTTCTGATGTTGCTGCCCATCCATTTTCCTCTTTTTTTTTTTTTCTCTCGTTTTTTTTCTTTTCTTTTGTCCCTTCCTCCTCAAAATTGGAAATTTTCAATTCCGGTTCTCTCTCGACCGAATTCCTAAAAATGAGATTCATCATTTCAGAGATATCAAAAGAAGAAAAAAAAAATGTTTTGTCTATTCGATCCAAAAAAAGCGGGGAATGCGCATTTGCTTGCAAAATTTGCCAAATAACTGTTTTACGTCTTTGAGTACGCATGGATCCTTTTATTATATCCCTACGAAAATCCGATTCTTGCAAGTAGCGTATCAAAATCACATCTTCTGTTTGATCACTATTACTAGTATTATTAGTAAAAGTAAAAAAATGGGTATAATCCTCATTATCAGTATAAATTATCACGCGTTTGGCTTTTCTTGAACGAATTTCAATATCTTCCATCAATTTATTCTCATTTTCCTCCTCCAGTTCTTCCAGAACATTGGTCAATTTATATGACCATTGAGAAACCTTTTTACGGATTTCTTCTATTCCAATAGATTCATTTCTAGTTGTTTGATCATTTTGATCAATTGTCATTATATCGAATACAAATTTCAAAGATTTTGCTTGACTTTCTGAATCAATTTTTCTTTGTTCTGCCAATAAAGAACAGTTTTTCTTTTTCAAAGAAAAATTGGGTGTGAATTCAAAAGAAAATGAAGTTAAGGAATTACGGATATAATTAAAAAATGATTTACCACCACCAAGTGAGTTCTTTTGATGTTCAAATTCTCGGAAATTATCAGGAAGTAACCCATGGATCTTATTTATCCAAAGACTTTTTATGGAATCCTCCATATAAGGGATAAAATCATTTATGATTGTATGTAAATCAAAATCTTTTATTGCTCCACGGTATGGTCCGCTCAATAAAGGATCATATGTTTTGGTCAAGCATTCTTTTTCATTCTCATGATTGCAAAATCTAGTCCTTTTTTCGAGCATATCTAGAGCAAGAAATCCCTTTTCTTTTTTTTCTTTTTCTAGAGCTTTTATTCGACTTATTAATTCATTGCTCAAGTTGTATTTTTTTTGTTCATTGGTATAAACCCAATAATTATACAGGTCTCCATGGGATAATTTTTTTGTCGTGTACAAAGACATTTTTCGTTCTATCATTTCCGAAAAAGTCGATAAACTGGGTGGATATGTAAAAGATATTTTTTGTTTCCCATTACTTGGACATGTATAAAAAAAATATTGTGACATTTCATTTCGTACAGCATTTTCAAACCGATCATTTTTTATATATCGCAATGGACAATTCCATCGTTTATAATCGAAAAGAAAAGTCACAAGAGGTTTTTCAAAGCAGAAATAAGTCTTTTCATTTTTCTCTTCTTTAAGTCTTCCCAATTCCCAATTATCTTGATAGGTATCAAGATAAGAATCTTCGTAAACCGGATCTTCCTGTTCTTCCGAACAAAGGGAAGGGTCTTCTTCGGCGGATCCCTCTTGTTCCTGTTTAGTCTCCTTCGTTTCGGAAGTTGTTTCTACATCGCTTTCTTCCTCACTTTCTCCCCTTTCTTCCATTTCTGAGGTTTCTTTCAGTTTCTTAGTGACAATAGGCGACGGCATTCTGCCTAAATAGTAGACACAGGTGATAAATAAGAGAATACTAAAGATTCGAGCCATAGAATTTCTCAATTCTGACACAAGGTACTTATTAGATCGAATAGAATGATTTTGCCGTATCCAGAATAATACCAATCCAACCCATTTCATGAATAAAATGTGACCAATTAACCAACCAACAAAACTACTTGTTACAAATAACATCTTGTTGTTGCATCGAAACATATAAATGTTGACTAATCTGGCTAACGTTGAACTTGGTAAAATGAAATGGTTGAATAATTGAAAAATTAGATTATTCAGGAATACACATTGAATGCTGAGATTACGCATTGAATTTCTGGTAGTAGATCCATAATAAAAAAAGTTTTTGTGATTGTTCCAGAAGAAATGAAAC